AAGAAGCGGATTAGGATTATTATTCATAATAATGAAAATTTACTGAACAAATGTTCCACTTTCTAACTAGAACTACTATACTCTAACTCAGTATAATGATAACGTAGTATCCAGTTAGTTACTTTTTTTATTTTTATTCTAAAAAACAAAAATATCTCTATTTTCTGAATACTATGATTGTACTTTTCTGAAAAAACCCAAAGCCCCTTATCGGATTTGAACCGATGACTTACGCCTTACCATGGCGTTACTCTACCACTGAGTTAAAAGGGCTTATTTGATTAAATTTCCCAACGGGTCGCTATGTAGATAAAATATCTATATGTACATATATTATATACATAAGTATATGCACTAGACTCATAGTGGATAGTGGTTTATTTTTAATAATCAAATGGATTTGCCTAGAAAGTCTAGGGTAAATTGTTTTAAGACTGACCCTAATTTATTTTATTGAAATAATTCCTATCAAAGAAAAATTGACTTGATTGATACATAACACGGACACTTACCAATTCGACATAAAATAAATTTCAAGATATTTCATCGAATCATGTGATGAAGAGATTCTACTTGTCCCCTTGAACTAAATTTTTATAGAAAATTTTCAATAACTTGTTGATCTCGCTTAATAGATTTATTTTACTAGATTTATTGGTTGTTACTTTCCTGGTTTAGTGTGAGATGGAGATAAGGATATCTCATCTTAACAATGAATGAAAGCAAAAAAATAGAACTGAACTCTCCCGTTTCTTTTCTGACGGACCAATCATTCCCTGAAAAATCCTATCCATAGTATTCTTTCCAGTTCTTTGTATTTATTTTTTTTTTTTACAAGTTTTTTTTATTCAATTCTAAAGAATATAGATTTCTATACTAGATTTATATAGAGAATGTCGATTCAGTAGAATCGATTCATGAATATGAATGACGAATCAAAAAATTCGATACAATTCTCCGAAAAACGTAAAGATCCCTCAGATCTAATCATACCATTCCATTATATTGACAATTTCAAAAAACTGATCATACTATGATCATAGTATGAGGACGGTTGAGCAAGTTAGCCCCCATCGTCTAGTGGTTTAGGACACCTCTCTTTCACGGAGGCAGCGGGGATTCGAATTCCCCTGGGGGTAGGGTACTACGAAAGGAAGTTGATCATGGATTACCAATAAGCCTAAAATTGATTCTTCCTGGGTCGATGCCCGAGTGGTTAATGGGGACGGACTGTAAATTCGTTGGCAACATGTCTACGCTGGTTCAAATCCAGCTCGGCCCAATAATTCGCCAATCTACCATGAGATGGTATAACCCACCTTGTCCTTCAGAAATACCGCATACGAAGCTAAAAAAGAAGAAAATCTTCTGCTAGATCCCTTATTTCCCTGGGATTGTAGTTCAATTGGTCAGAGCACCGCCCTGTCAAGGCGGAAGCTGCGGGTTCGAGCCCCGCCAGTCCCGACGGATCCAATATCCAATAAATACATCAATTCATTTCACCCTTTCTATGAAAGGGTGTCGGGGGGCATAATTTCATTCCCAAGCAAAAACAAAAAGGAGTCTTTGTTTCTTTTTTCTTTCCTATGTTTTCCATTTCGCGTTTATTGTTTGTTTAGGTTTGTAACTATGTGACTAATCGAAGTGGAAGGGCAATCTGATAATCCTTCATCAGAGGATTATCCAAGCAAGACGCAAGGTAAGTTATAGAAAAAAACAAGGAAACGGATAATAAATACAAGGAATTTTGGATTAATTGGTTCATAAATCCAAATTTTTTTTCGATATGGATAAAAGAACTTCCTATGTTATACTATTCAAGTCTCGACTACTAGTTGATTTGATAGATCAGATATTGTTATTCATGATATTGATCCCGTTCAAGATCATCGAGAGGTAATTCATTCATTGAATTTACAGACGAAAGATTTATCATCTCTATGGGATTAAATCCCGAGTTATTGCGAAGTAAAAAAACCGATGAGATTATGGAAGTAAATATTCTTGCATTTATTGCTACTGCACTATTCATTCTAGTTCCTACCGCCTTTCTACTTATCATTTATGTAAAAACAGTTAGTCAAAATGATTAATTCAATTGAATTTTCAAATGAATTTGAATAAAACTTTCCTTCTGAGTTTTTATCAAAAATTGACGAAGTCAAATGAAAAGGATTCCAATTTCGCGTCTTAACTTAAATGAAATGCGCGGACTTTAATCGGCAGTATACTATGAATTTGATAGTATGGTAGAAAGAAGGAGTCATCTTTTTCTTGCTACCATACTATCGATCTCTTATTCTATAAAGTTTTAATCTAGAATAAAGATAGATTCTATAAGATCAATCTACAACATTCTGTTCATATAATATATATGTGTCTATTAATTCCATATATTGTATGGAATTGACATAACACCCAATTCTATTTATTTGCTACATCTATTTGTTCCGATCAATCTGAGATAATTCTTATTTTAGGATTCTAATTCCTTTCCTTTTCCTAATAAGGAAGAGGAAACCTCACCTATTTTTAACGCCCAAACCATCATATGAAATAAGTCGATAAAGCATAAATCGCCTTTCTACTTTCTAAGATTAGAAACCTAGAAACCAAGCGATAAATGCCCAATATGTGACTCGTCCGAAGCAAGATCTTATTATTGCATAGTCTCTCGTTAGATAACTACTATAATATCATTTCTCAGAGAAAGTTCGTATACACTTAACAAAACCACTTGTTCTTTGAACAGTAAAAAGGAAAAGTAATCAAACAAAAAAAGGGGGTCCGGTCTTCCTCAGTATCCATCTATAAAGATAGTAAGAGCCAATTCCATTTATTGAAATAGAAAATTTCGGAAGAATCTTAGGTTGGAATAAATTTCTAATCATCTGAATCCCCCTCTTTTCGAAATACAAACACGGGAATCGCTCAAATATCTCTTTGATTGAAAGAGTATGATTCATATCATAGATTACTCCATTGGACTTCAATGAAATTCGAAATTCAGATATTTTAAATAGTTCAAAACGCGTTGCAGAACGATCTATAAAACAAGTGATACGGTTTGATTCCTCAACTCAATTAGTAGTACTTCTAGAGCCCACTTCTTCCCCACACTACGAGTGAAAGGGAAAATGTAAAGATTACCATTAAAGCAGCCCAGGCGAGACTTACTATATCCATGTGAATTATGTCTCCTATCTCTATAAATATAAATACAAAGGAATTATTCCTCACTAATAATAGTGGAATCAATGGTGCAGAGTCAAAAAAGGGGGATTTTCACCGAACACTATTGAGAAACCAATCCAATAAATCGATTCTGATTTCGAATCGGGAAAGATTAAATACAAGCAAAATATCCCAAGGGAATAGGAACATGTGAATAATAAGGCCTATCTTTTTGTTTTGTTGACCCTCGTAAGTAAAAACGGAAAGGGAGAAATCACTAAAAAAGATAAATCACTATCTAGTACAGACCTATATTTCCCCTAATCCATATCCCCTTTCCCGATTATCTCTGAGGGGTGGGGGGCTTGACTAGGGGTTATCGAAAATAAATTCTTTCTTTTTTTTCTATAAAAAAAAATTCTCCATCGAATCTAATATTGATTGGATACCCCAGCGCTCAGAGATTCTCGCAAGTCCGTCGTATATAAAGCAACTTCCGCCCCTTTCCAAAATTATAAATTGAATCAGATTTCTTAGCAGGCTCTACAATCTAATCCAAGATCCAGTCATTAGACAGTCCCTTAGTAATATAAGGGAATCATAAAGTCTTGAAAGCCCCCTACTATAGAATAGATTATAATATTTCCTTGAATCCTAGATGCGAACGAGGATTCACGATCTTTTCTTTTCGAAAAACCTCAGACCAAATGTTTAGAATCAAACAAAACAAAGTATCAACAGTCTGTTTCCTCTGTTTCTGCCGGAGAATTATTCTCCGAGTTATATCAGCAGAACAGAAGAAAAGAACAGATTTCGGGTTTGTTGTTTGATCAGGCGACACCCGGATTTGAACTGGGGAAAAAGGATTTGCAGTCCCCCGCCTTACCACTCGGCCATGCCGCCAAAATGATACAAAAATCTTCTTGGATTACTGAATTTTTATTGTACTTGCATCTTGAGTCCTGTTTTCCTTAATTCCTAAAAAAAGCACCCCTTACTTTACTTTTTTTGTTTTGGATTTGATCTATTCCTTCGATTGATTCTATAGTATCTCAAGTATCTCAAAATCCACAATGCTAAAAACATTCTCTCGCTTTTCTATTGAGAAATCACATGTGGATTTTCAGCCGACAAATTGGAACCATTAACTATTGACTGCTTATGCTTACTTCGAATTCATGAACGATTCTGGGATTTGAATCTAAAATTTGTGTTTTACTAATGACATACATAAGAAAATACAAATTGAGACAAAACTAATCAGTATTTTTTTTTAATCAAAAAATCCTTCTCAATTTCAATTATAACAAAACATATGAGTCTATGTAAACCCCAGAACATAAATTACAGATATCTATTATTTAGATATGTTGTTGCTAGGGAATTATCATAAAATTATTCTACTTCATTTTTGCATTGAATAGAGATTTTCGTTTGATAAAGCACGACCCGGGCTGTCCCGAATAGAAGGTAATAAAATAAAAGAGAAGTCGGATATTATAGCCATCCGCATACGTGTTTAATAAATGCAACCCTTCTTATACACTTCAAATGGTATTCTACTCAAAAATCAGTAAAGTAGAAATATCTCTCTTCTCTGCGAATCATTTTTTGAACGACGAAATTCGTCGGTTAAGTGTTCAAAAAAGGGATTCTATATTGTTTCTGATTTTTGTGTCTTTATCTCCCAAATACTGAATCTTTTTATTTTTATCAAATTCGAATATGTAATAATATATAAATATAATTTGATAATTTGAATCATTTTATTTTTCTTTTGTCTATACAAAACCCTATGGCCTTAATATTAATAGGTCTAAGTGACA